GAGTCTTTCCAAAATACTTCAAATATTCAAATCAAGAAGTTACAATTAATTGGTCAAATGAGATGACCAACCTGTTCGTAAAAAGCGAATACTTAGTTATTAACTAAAATTTTTATGAAGATACCGAAAATGAAAATTTCAATTATTATTACATGAATTTATATTCATAGAGTAAGGATAAAGAATTACACTAAAAGGAGTACTTGATTCTGATATGAATCATAGGATTAACTAAGATCAAAAACTTGTCCTAATAAAATAAGAACTTTTAGTTAGTTTGTTCCAAATCATTAACTAGTTCATTATGGAATTGATTTTTTATTTTCCATTTCAATAAAAAAAACATTTATAGATTATAGAAAACGCTATAATATCTGACATTTTATATAAAATTAACTTGATTTTCTATTTATCGATATTTATCGAAAGGGGTAAAATAAAATTAATAAAAAAATAACTAAGATCTCTTTTATCAAACCACGTATCCTTTAACAGATTAATAACTTTAATTACTAGTCTCATTCAAATTTTAAAATGGAATTTAGGAGTATTCTTTTCTCGAGTTTGACCGGTTAGTAGAAAAAGATTAAAGTTTTCATTAGGCAATGGGTTCTTAAACCCTTTGGTGTATTTTATTCCTTATAAATGAAATGTAGAACGAAGAAAATAGACAGAGATAAAAAGGAAGGTCTTTTTTTGGATTCTTTCTTTTATTAAGTTCAACTAATTAGATTTCTATGGCATAACGGCGGATTCTATAGATATAAATGTGAATCATAAAGAACAAGAAATAAAGGTACCAATCAATAAAAATGAGTCTTTCTTACGAATATTGTATGTATATAGAAAAACTCTTTTTGTTGAAAAAATCACATATTATTTTCTTTTTCTAGTCATATTTTATACGATTTTCATAGATCTCTATTTTTTTGTTTTATGAAGAGAATATTATCTAGAGAATAAATAGATAATGAATAGTAAAGAACGATTCATTTTGACAAAAAGATGTCTTTCACATCCAACTATAACAATGAGTAACCTCTTAATTTTTAAATGGCAGTTCCAAAAAAACGTACTTCTATATCAAAAAAGCGTATTCGTAAAAATATTTGGAAAAGAAAGGGATATTGGGCAGCCTTAAAAGCGTTGTCATTAGGGAAATCTCTTTCTACCGGAAATTCAAAAGGTTTTTTTGTGCGACAAACAAATAAGTCATAAAATAAAACATTGTAACAATATGAATCGAAAAATTGGCTTATTTCACCGTTAATATGAAATTAAAAATTTCCATTACCTATTGTTTGAGGTTAATCAATATGAAATGGAACTCGCTTCGATCTTAGGATATGTAAACTAAGAATTCTTCAGTTTACTAAATTCTAAAAAAAACTTTTGAAAAAAGACAAGGCGCAAGGTTTGAACTTTATTTTTAGTCTATTTTCTCATTTTGGGGTGGGGAGTCTTTTTTCCCCATCAACTTATTTGTCACAATTACAAAAATTAAAGTTTTTCTTTTTCTCTATCTCTATATCTATAGAAGGGCAAATATAAGATCTTTAGTTAAAATTAATGAATCGTTGAAACTAATTCATTCTAGTTATTTTGAAAACTTTTTGTGTAACTTTATAACTTCTTATTTCTCGGAATTCATATAATTAATATATCAATCTCCCATATATCTCCCGCTTTCAACCCAATCAACAATGGAATATTTTGTCCAAATAATGTGTCAGTTTTGAGTAATCAAAAATAGGGTCTATTTTGTGTTCATTGAGAAAATACATTTTTAGTTCTATCACTAACTAGAGGTCGAACTTTATAATTACAAGAGTTCGATTCGAGAAGAGCATAAACTATAACAAAGCCCTAAAGTAAATAAAACCGACACCCTAAAAAAATGAACCTTCAAATTCCTATTTGAATGAAGTTTTTTTCATCAATTTTAATCTTTACTAAAAATATTTCATTGAATTAACTCCTTCAATCTCGACGATTGACTATGAATAGGCTATTATGAGTTCGAGCAAGCCGCTATGGTGAAATCGGTAGACACGCTGCTCTTAGGAAGCAGTGCTAGAGCATCTCGGTTCGAGTCCGAGTGGCGGCAGACCATCTTGTAAAAGAGATACAATATAATGAATTCCATTTCTGATTTCTATTTCAGGATTCCTCCTTTTTAACATTTTTTATGATATTTTCAACTTTAGAGCATATATTAACTCATATTTCCTTTTCAATCGTTTCAATTGTAATTACAATTCATTTGATAACCTTATTAGTCGATGAAATCATAAAACTATATGATTCGTCAGAAAAGGGAATGATAGCTATTTTTTTATGTATAACAGGATTATTAGTCACTCGTTGGATTTATTCGAGACATTTCCCACTAAGTGATTTATATGAATCATTAATCTTTCTTTCATGGAGTTTATCAGTTATTCATATAGTTCCGTATTTCAAAAAAAAGAAAAAACATTTAAGCACAATAACTGCGTCA